AAAGGGGAAGCATTCAAAATTGTAGAGTATACAGAAGAAGAAAGAAAAAGAGAAGAAGAAAAAGAGACGAAGGAAAGAACGGAGAAAGAGCGAATACAGATAGCAGAGGCCTGGGATACCATTCCAGTTACACAAGTAATAAGAGGTTGCATGTTACTAACTCAATCTATTTTTAGAAAATATATTGTATTACCTTCATTGCTAATTGCAAAAAATAGTGGACGCATGTTCCTATTTCAATTTCCCGAATGGTTTGAGGATTTACAGGAATGGAATAGAGAGATGCATGTTAAATGTACCTATAATGGTGTTCCATTATCCGAAACAGAATTTCCGAAAAATTGGTTGACAGACGGTATTCAGATAAAAATCTTATTTCCTTTCCGTCTGAAACCTTGGCACAAATCGAAACTACGATCATCTAAGAAAGGTTTAATGAAAAAGAAAAAAAAAAAAGATGTTTTTTGTTTTTTAACAGTTTGGGGAATGGAAACCGAACTTCCTTTTGGGTCGCCCCGAAAACGACCTTCCTTTTTGAAACCCATTTTTAAGGAAATTGAAAAAAAAATTGGAAAATTGAAAAAGAAGTCTTCTCGAGTTCTAATAGTTTTTAAAAGAAAAATAAAATTACTTCGAAAAGTTTTAAAAGAAACAAAAGAATGGGTTATCGAAAGTGTTATTTTTATAAAAAGAATAATAAAAGAACTTTCAAAAATTCTGTTATTTCGATTAACAGGAGGAAAAGTATATGAATCAAGTGAAATTAAAGAAGAAAAAGATTCTATAATAAGCAATCAGCTAATTCACGAATCGTTTAGTGAAATTGCATCTACGAATTGGACAAAGTCTTCATTAACAGAAAAAAAAATCAAGGATTTGACTACTAAAACAAGTACAATTCGAAATCAAATAGAAAGAATTATAAAAGAGCAAAAAAAAGTAACTCCAAGAATAAATAATATTAGTCTTAAAAAAACAAGTTATAATGCTAAAAGATTCGAAAAATGGCAAATATTAAAAAAAAGAAATGCTCGATTAATCTCTAAATTACCTCTTTTTTTGAAATTTTTCATTGAAAGAATCTACACAGATATATTTTTATGTATCATTAATATTTCCAGAATGAATACAGAACTTTTTCTTGAATCAACAAAAAAAATTATTGATAAATCCATTTACAATAATGAAAGAAAACAAGAAAGAATTAATAAAATTAAGAAAAATCTAATTCCATTTATTTCGACTATAAAAAAGTCACTTGATAATATTAGTAATAGTCAAAAAAATTCACCTATTTTTTGTGACTTATCCTACGTGTCACAAGCATATGTATTTTTCAAATTATCACAAATCCAAGTTAGTAACTCGTATAAATTAAGAGCTGTTCTTCAATCTCAAGGAATTCCCCCGCCTGAAATAAAGGATTCTTTTGAAACACAAGGAATGGTTGATTCAAAATTAGGGGATAAGAAACTTCCGAGTTATGAAATGAATCCATGGAAAAAGTGGTTAAGAGGATATTATCAATACAATTTATCTCAGAGCAGATGGTATAGATTAATACCAGAAAAATGGCGCAATACAGTTCATCAGCGTCGTATAGCTAAAAAGGAAAATTTTAGCAAAAGGCATTCATATGAAAAAGACCAATTAATTGATTTAAAAAAACAAAAACAAATTGAAGTATATTCATTATCTAATCAAAAAAGAAAAGAGAATTTGCAAAAATACTATAAATATGATCTTTTATCATATAAATTTCTTAATTATGAAAATAAAACGGAATACTTTTTTTATAGATCTCCGTTTCAAGGACGTAAGAAGCAAGAGATTTCTTATAACATGCATAAAGAAAATATACTGAGGAACATCCCTATCGATAATTATCTAGGAAAGGTCGATATTCTATATATGGAAAAAACGGTCGATAGAAAATATTTTGATTGGAACATTCTCAATTTTGATCTTAAACAAAAAGGCGATATTGAGGCCTGGGTCAGCAATGGGAATCAAAATACTCAAATAATTCCTAAAAAAGATCTTTTTTACCTTATGATTCCAGAAATCAATCCACCAAACTCCGACAAAGTATTTTTTGATTGGATGGGAATGAATGAAAAAATGCTAAAGTGTCACATAGCGAATTTGGAACCTTGGTTCTTCCCAGAATTTGTGTTACTTTATAATGCATATAAAAGGAAACCTTGGTTTATACCAAGCAAATTACTTCTTTCAAATTTTCATAAAAATGAAAATAGTAGTGAAAATAAAAAAATAAATCAAAAGCAAAAAGGAAGTTTTTTGATACCATCGAATAAAAAGCATCGAAATCAAGGAGAAAAAGAACCCACAAGTCCAGGAAATCTTGGATCCGTTCTCTCACAACAAAAAGATAGTGAAGAAAATTATGCAAGATCAGACATGAAAAAGGGGAAAAAGAAAAAACAATACAAAAGCAGCGTGAGAGCAGAACTAGATTTCTTCCTGAAACGTTATTTGCTTTTTCAATTGAGATGGGACGATACTTTGAATGAAAGACTGATCAATAATGTCAAGGTATATTGTCTCCTGCTTAGACTGATAGATCCAACCCAAATTACTATACCCTTGATTCAAAATGGAGAAATGAGTTTGGATATAATGCTGATTGAGAAGAATTTAACTCTTAGCCAATTGATGAAAAAGGGAATATTGATTATAGAACCCATTCGTCTGTTTGGAAAAAACGATGCACAATTTATTATGTATCAAACCATAGGTATTTCATTGGTTCATAAGAGTAAGCACCAAACTAATCAAAAATACCAAGAACAAAGATATGTTTCTAAGAAGAATTTTGATGAAACTATTTCATCACACCAAAGAATAACTGAAAATAGAAACAAAAATCATTTGGATTTGCTTGTTCCTGAAAAGATTTTATCGTTTAGACATCGTAGAAAGTTGAGAATTCGAAGTTGTTTTAATTCAAAGAATAGAAATGTTGAAGATAGAAATCCAGTATTTTGGAATGCAAAGGATGTAAAAGACAGCATTTCGCATGACAGTAACCATTTTGATAGAGAGAAAAATCAATTAATGAAATTAAAGCTCTTTCTTTGGCCTAATTATCGATTAGAGGATTTAGCTTGTATGAATCGTTATTGGTTTGATACCAATAACGGCAGTCGTTTCAGTATGTTAAGAATACATCTGTATCCACGATTGAAATTTTGACATTTCGTGGATAATACACTTTTTCTATATATTCTATACCCTATATATATAATAGGGTATATCAAAGCAAACAAATACATAGATCACATGTCTTGTCTCACATTTCATTCTAATATCCAATAGGAAATGAATAATGTCTCGATTAGATCTCGAAATGAATCAACAGAACCTTCTTTGTTTTAGGTCTAAATTCTTCGATGCGAAAATGTACCAATCCTTTTCTATCCCTATCTAAATCCAATTAGAAATTGGATTAATTGATTTGAATTCCGAAAATTAGGAGTTCATAAAGAAATTTGGATTAGATTATTGTATATACCAGATTCCAATTAATGGCATTATTATTACTGATCAATAAAATCCGTATCTGTAAAAAGGGAAAGGGGATTTTTTTATGGTAACAAATTCATTCATTTGGGTTATTTCTCAAAAAGAAAACGAAGAAAACAGAGGGTCTGTTGAATTTCAAGTATTCAGTTTTACCACTAAGATAAGAAGACTTACTTCACATTTGGAATTGCACAAAAAAGACTCTTCATCCCAGAGAGGTTTGCGGAAAATTTTGGGAAAACGCCAACGACTGCTGGCCTATTTGTCAAAAAAAAATAGAAGACGCTATAAAGAATTAATTAGTGAGTTAAATATTCGAGAGATAAAAACTCGTTAATTTGAAGCGTGATACCATTTGAGCTTAGTCGTTTAAATTTTGATGAACTTCTTTTTACTTTCAGCAATGCATGGAAGAACGACTCGGGAAAAAACTTATGATTGCACCAACTACAAGAAAAGACCTCATGATAGTCAATATGGGCCCTCACCACCCATCAATGCATGGTGTTCTTCGACTGATTGTTACTCTCGATGGTGAAAATGTTATTGATTGTGAACCAATACTGGGTTATTTACATAGAGGGATGGAGAAAATTGCGGAAAATCGAACAATTATACAATATTTGCCTTATGTAACGCGTTGGGATTATTTAGCTACTATGTTCACAGAAGCAATAACCGTAAATGGACCCGAACAGCTAGGCAATATTCAAGTACCTAAAAGGGCTAGCTATATCAGAGCTATTATGTTGGAGTTAAGTCGTATCGCTTCTCATTTGTTATGGCTTGGCCCATTTATGGCAGATATTGGGGCACAGACCCCTTTCTTCTATATTTTTCGAGAACGAGAGTTAATATATGACTTGTTCGAAGCTGCTACCGGTATGCGCATGATGCATAATTATTTTCGTATCGGAGGAGTAGCTGCTGATCTACCTCATGGCTGGATAGATAAATGTTTGGATTTTTGCGATTATTTTTTAACCGGGGTTGCTGAATATCAAAAGCTTATTACGCGGAATCCTATTTTTTTAGAACGAGTTGAGGGCGTAGGCATTATTGGCGCAGAAGAAGCACTAAATTGGGGTTTATCGGGCCCAATGTTACGAGCTTCCGGAATACAGTGGGATCTTCGTAAAATTGATCGTTATGAGTCTTACGACGAATTTGATTGGGAGATTCAATGGCAAAAAGAAGGGGATTCATTAGCTCGGTATTTAGTACGAATCAGTGAAATGACAGAATCCATAAAAATTATCCAACAGGCTCTGGAAGGAATTCCAGGGGGACCCTATGAGAATTTAGAAATTCGACGCTTTGGTAGAATAAAAGACCCTGAATGGAATGATTTTGACTATCGATTTATTAGTAAAAAACCTTCTCCAACTTTTGAATTGTCTAAGCAAGAACTTTATGTAAGAGTCGAAGCACCAAAAGGAGAATTGGGAATTTTT